TTCAATGCGACAATTGTTATGGATTAATGTATAAGAAAATAGAAATGAATGTTTGTGAAGAATGTGGACATTATTTGAAAATGACTAGTTCAGAGAGAATCGAGCTTTCGATTGATCGGGGTACTTGGAACCCTATGGATGAAGACATGGTCTCTGCGGATCCCATTAAATTTCATTCGCGGGAGGAAACTTATAAAAAGCGTATTGACTCTGCTCAAAAACTGACAGGATTGACTGACGCTGTTCAAACAGGTACAGGTCAACTAAACGGTATTCCGGTAGCCATTGGGGTTATGGATTTTCATTTTCTGGGAGGTAGTATGGGATCCGTAGTAGGCGAAAAAATAACTCGTTTGATTGAGTATGCTACCAATCAACGTTTACCCCTTATTTTAGTGTGTTCTTCCGGAGGAGCACGAATGCAAGAAGGAAGTTTAAGTTTGATGCAAATGGCTAAAATTTCTTCGGTTTTATGTGATTATCAATCAAGTAAAAAGTTATTCTATATATCAATTCTTACATCTCCTACTACCGGTGGGGTGACAGCTAGTTTTGGTATGTTGGGGGATATAATTATTGCCGAACCCTATGCCTATATTGCATTTGCGGGTAAAAGAGTAATTGAACAAACATTGAAAAAAGCCATGCCTGAAGGTTCACAGGCGGCTGAATCCTTATTACGTAAGGGCTTGTTGGATGCAATTGTACCACGTAATACTTTAAAAGGTGTTCTGAGTGAGTTATTTCAGCTCCATGCTTTTTTTCCTTTGAACAAAAATTAAATCAAATAGAACAGTTAGCTTATCAGAATTAAACTAAAACCCTGAAAAATGCATTTTTATTTAGAATCATTTTTTTATTCTTATTTACTACGTCAGTAAACCTCTATCAACAAGATAAAAAGTGAATTTTTGCTTTCGGGAAGTTAAAATTCGACTAGACAAATAAAACAAAGTTCATTTTCCTCTCTTGTTTGCATATGTATAGATATCTCAAAAAGAGATATATACAGATCTATAGAGAGTCTTCCATCTTTTTGCATTTCCCGAAAACTCCCTGTTTTTGGATCAGATTCTAATAAATTTTGTAGAAATTTGTAATGGAATAAAAATTTTTCTTTATTAATGACTATATAGAAATAGAAGACAAAAAGAACAAAAAGAATCATAAACCTAACAAGGGGGTTATGATACATCTATTTTATTTTGAAAAATGAATAAGTCCATTTATTTAGTTTGGCCCTTCTTGTACCTATTTTTTTTATTCTATTTCTATTAAGTTGTATAGTTGTATTAGATATATATTTACTTAAAGATACTTAAGTATAATTATATAATATATATAATAGAAATAATAAAAATACAAGATATTCTAATATATCTTTAGAATTCAGAATATAACAATAACAGGTACAAATATTAAATTGAGGTACCCATTTTATGACAACTTTCAACAACTTACCCTCTATTTTTGTGCCTTTAGTAGGCCTAGTCTTTCCGGCACTTGCAATGGCTTCTTTATTTCTTCATATTCAAAAAAATAAGATTTTTTAGATCGGATGAGACCTAATCGTATCACTCCTTTTTTTTTTTATTTTAAAAACTTCGATTCGATAAAACCCATTTGGTAGAATATTGTATAACACACAGATTCCTACAAACATAAATTTCAAAAAGCTCTTATGCATGTGTAAACGTATTATATGGGTAAATAAATTAGCGCTCTTTTGAAAAATGTATCATCATCGGGCCGATGTTTGAAATTCAAGTCAATGTATTTATTTGTATGTATATAGCTATAGGGGATCATATAAAGGAAGGAGATGTTATTATTTTAGATATAAACAATTCTATGAATTACTCCTAAGGTTCACAACAAAATAGTTGATGAGAGTCACTTTGAAAAAAAAAGAAAAGTCATATTTTCTCAATTCCAAAAAATTGTATAACTGGATCTAATATATATGAGTTGGCGATCAGAATCTATATGGATAGAATTTATAACGGGATCTCGAAAAACAAGTAATTTCTTCTGGGCTTTTATACTATTTTTAGGTTCATTAGGATTCTTATTGGTTGGAACTTCCAGTTATCTTGGTAGAAATGTTATATCGTTATTTCCGTCTCAGCAAATAATTTTTTTTCCGCAAGGGATTGTGATGTCTTTCTATGGGATCGCAGGTCTCTTTATTAGTTGCTATTTGTGGTGCACTATTTTGTGGAATGTGGGTAGTGGTTATGATCTTTTCGACCGAAAAGAAGGAATAGTGCGTATTTTTCGTTGGGGATTTCCTGGAAAAAGTCGTCGCATCTTTTTACGATTCCTTATGAAAGATATTCAGTCCATCAGAATAGAAGTTAAAGAGGGTGTTTCTGCTCGGCGTGTCCTTTATATGGAAATTCGAGGCCAAGGGGCTATTCCTTTAATTCGTACTGATGAGAGTTTTACTACACGAGAAATTGAGCAAAAAGCTGCGGAATTGGCTTACTTCTTGCGTGTACCAATTGAAGTTTTTTGAAATGAATTAATTTTAAAAGACTAAATGCTTTGGCAGTAGGAAGAAAAAACTAAATAATTTACTTTTTTTTTTGAACATTCATCTATTCTTTTAGGCTCGTTTTTTTTTTTTTTATAGAAAAGGAGTTTCTTCGTATAGAAATTAGTATTGATCGAAAAAAGTCGAAATAACATCCTAGAAACAAAAATTTTTTATTGATTCAAATTGGAAGTGTATTCTGAGTCTATTTTTGTATTCTTTATAGATTCAAAGCAAAGACTAAGTATTGAATAAAAAGAAAAATAGAAAATGGATTCATAGGCTGAATACATTCTATTCGAATTATAATAGAAACTCATGCTCGATAGAAATATTAGATCTAATAGAATCAACAAATGAGGTAGGTTCATTAACAATTCACAGATTCAAAATGGCAAAAAAGAAAGCATTCATTCCTTTTTTTTATTTTACATCTATAGTCTTTTTGCCCTGGTTGATCTCTCTCTGCTGTAATAAAAGTTTGAAAACTTGGATTACTAATTGGTGGAATACTAGACAATGCGAAACCCTTTTGAATGATATTCAAGAAAAAAGTGTTCTAGAAAAATTCATACAATTAGAGGAGCTATTCCAGCTGGATGAAATGATAAAGGAATACCCAGAAACCAATTTACAACAATTTCGTCTAGGAATCCACAAAGAAACGATCCAATTCATCAAGATACACAATGAGTATCGTATCCATACAATCTTGCACTTCTCGACAAATCTAATATCTTTCGTTATTCTAAGTGGTTATTCTTTTTGGGGTAAGGAAAAGCTTTTTATTCTGAATTCTTGGGTTAAAGAATTCCTATATAATTTAAGTGATACAATTAAAGCTTTTTCTATTCTTTTATTAACTGATTTATGTATCGGATTCCATTCGCCTCACGGTTGGGAACTAATGATTGGTTATATTTACAAAGATTTTGGGTTTGCTCATTATGAACAAATTTTATCTGGTCTAGTTTCTACCTTTCCGGTCATTCTTGATACAATTTTTAAATATTGGATCTTTCGTTATTTAAATCGTGTATCTCCATCACTTGTAGTGATTTATCATGCAATAAATGACTAAAAAATGATTCACTGATCCAATTCTAATCTTTCTTACCTTATACATCATAACCAAATCAAAGTCGTATTTACTTTACTCTTTTTACCCATGAGGGATTCCTTGTATATTTCAACAAAAAAATTTTATTTTTTCAGTAAATGTAAATAGCAGAATTGTGGCTAGGGAAGTCTATTATCAACCTACCTAACTTTATTGTAGAAATTTTCGGGATAAATGATTGGACCATGCAAACTAGAAATACCTTTTCTTGGATAAGGGAAGAGATTACTCGCTCCATATCTGTCTCACTCATGATATATATAATAACTTGGGCATCCATTTCAAGCGCATATCCGATTTTTGCCCAGCAGAACTATGAAAATCCACGAGAGGCAACTGGGCGTATTGTATGTGCCAATTGCCATTTAGCTAATAAGCCCGTGGATATTGAGGTTCCACAAGCGGTACTTCCTGATACTGTATTTGAAGCAGTTGTTAAAATTCCTTATGATATGCAACTAAAACAAGTTCTAGCTAATGGTAAAAAAGGGGCTTTGAATGTGGGAGCTGTTCTTATTTTACCGGAGGGGTTTGAATTAGCCCCCCCTGATCGTATTTCACCCGAGATGAAAGAAAAGATAGGAAATCTGTCTTTTCAGAATTATCGCCCCAACAATAAAAATATTCTTGTGATAGGTCCTGTTCCTGGTCAAAAATATAGTGAAATAACCTTTCCTATTCTTGCCCCAGACCCTGCTACTAATAAAGAAGTTCACTTCTTAAAATATCCTATATACGTAGGCGGAAACAGGGGAAGGGGTCAGATTTATCCTGATGGTAGCAAAAGTAACAATACAGTTTATAATGCTACGGCAGGAGGGATAATAAACAAAATTTTACGAAAAGAAAAGGGGGGATACGAAATAACCATAGTGGACGCATCGAATGGACGCCAAGTGATTGATATTATTCCTCGAGGCCTAGAACTTCTTGTTTCAGAGGGCGAATCCATTAAACTCGATCAACCACTAACGAGTAATCCTAATGTGGGTGGATTTGGTCAGGGGGATGCGGAAATAGTACTTCAAGATCCATTACGTGTCCAAGGACTTTTGTTCTTCTTAGGATCGGTTGTTTTGGCACAAATTTTTTTGGTTCTTAAAAAGAAACAGTTTGAGAAGGTTCAATTATCCGAAATGAATTTTTAGATCTGTCTATTTAGCTTTATAAAAGTCGTAAAAAAGAACCAAAAAAATTATGAAAAGCCTTTTGCCTCTATTTAGATTTTCTATTCCTTTTCGACCAGACGTCAGGAATTACTTGTATCATAGTCCTAATCCTAGTACGTATGTTGAGAAGAATTCACTTTACCCCTTTTCTTTATTTTTCAATACAAATTTTTAA